CTGTCCCGAATTCAAGTTAATTATGTTTCGCTTCTTCCTCGGAGAAAGACGATCAAACAATTCCCAATCATGGTCCTTGCGGATCGGATCATCCGTATAGGATACAAAAGGAAACTCCAGATATTCGATATCTTTCTCTTTGAATGAGATCTCAATTCCAGCTACGGTTTCATTCGATATCTTACAACTAGAATCCCTCTTTTTTCCGATCCGGTTCCTCCACCACCGCGAACCCCAGTTAGATTCAGGCATGATACACTTTTTAGTTATTGGGAGAACCCAAGTACTCTCTTTCGGATCCATGAAACAACTCTCAGAGATCTTTTTCCCTTTTAGAAGATACAGGAGCGAAACAATCAACCTATTGATATTGGAAGACCCAAAAGATTCTTTCAATGTATCATTTCTGGGTCCAATGGAATTCATAGGTATAGGAAGAAGCCCCATCAAATAGATATTTTTTCTTTCGACCCTATTTCGATTGTAAATACGATATATAAGGACCGCTACTGCAAGCAGTACTACACCTTTGATCGTGAAATATCGATTGCTTGTTGAACCCTGTGAATCGCGTGAAAGTAGGATACTCCAAATTCGGGGGTCAAAGAGTTTTATAAAACGTTCTTGGTGGAAAAAAATGTGAGTGAAAGATCCCACGGAATCGAATTTGGTCCACGAATCTAAGAAATAGTGAGAATTCTTGATCTCTCTCAATATCTCTCTCAATTCGAAGATCCAGGATTTTAATGGATGTCGTTTCACTGCTTCCTGCTTCATTGATTCCTCCTAAGGATTTCATTTCAATTGGAATTTGGTTATTCACGATGTACGACGATCCCCGTTACGCATCCATGGCTGAATGGTTAAAGCGCCCAACTCATAATTGGCAAATTCGTAGGTTCAATTCCTGCTGGATGCACGCCAATGGGAACGTTCAATACGTCTATTGGAATTGGCTCTGTATCAATGAAATCTCATCATCCATACATAACGAATTGTTATGGTATATTCATACCATAACATATGAACAGTAAGAAATAGAATTCTTATCGATACTGGAACTCAGGGAAGAAAATGGATTTATGGATGGAATCAAATATGCAGTATTTACAGACAAAAGTATTCGGTTATTGGGGAACAATCAATATACTTCTAATGTCGAATCGGGATCAACTAGGACAGAAATAAAGCATTGGGTCGAACTCTTCTTTGGTGTCAAGGTAATAGCTATCAATAGTCATCGACTCCCGGGAAAGGGTAGAAGAATGGGACCCATTATGGGACATACAATGCATTACAGACGTATGATCATTACGCTTCAACCGGGTTATTCTATTCCACCTCTTAGAAAGAAAAGAACTTAAATAAAAATACTTAACTTAATAACACGGCTATACATTTATACAAAACTTCTACCCCGAGCACACGCAATGAAGCCGTCGGCAGTCAAGTGAAATCCAATCCACGAAATAATTTGATCTATGGACAGCGTCGTTGTGGTAAAGGTCGTAATGCCAGAGGAATCATTACCGCAAGGCATAGAGGGGGAGGTCATAAGCGTCTATACCGTAAAATCGATTTTCGACGGAATGAAAAAGACATATCTGGTAGAATCGTAACCATAGAATACGACCCTAATCGAAATGCATATATTTGTCTCATACACTATGGGGATGGTGAGAAGAGATATATTTTACATCCCAGAGGGGCTATAATTGGAGATACCATTGTTTCTGGTACAGAAGTTCCTATCTCAATGGGAAATGCCCTACCTTTGAGTGCGGTTTGAACCATTGATTTACGTAATTGGAAGTAACCAATTAGGTTTACAACGAAACCTAGAAATCGATCACTGATCCAATTTGAGTACCTCTACGGGATAGACCTCAACAGAAAACTGAAGAGTAACGGCAGCAAGTGATTGAGTTCAGTAGTTCCTCATATAAAATTATTGACTCTAGAGATATAGTAATATGGAGAAGACAAAATTGTTTGAAGCACCGACAGAGCCGGAAGCGCCCCTTGTTTCAAAGAGAGGAGGACGGGTTATTCACATTTCATTTGATGGTCAGAGGCGAATTGAAAGCTAAGCAGTGGTAATTCTACCCCCGGGGAAAAATAGATATGTCTCCTACGTTACCCGTACTATGTGGAAGTATCGACGTAATTTCATAGAGTCATTCGGTCTGAATGCTACATGAAGAACATAAGCCAGATGAAGGAGCGGGGAGACCTAGGATGTAGAAGATCATAACATCAGTGATTCGGCAGATTTGGATTCCTATATATCCACTCATGTGGTACTTCATCATACGATTCATATGAGATCCATCTGTCTAGATATCATCATATACATCCAGAAAGCCGTATGCTTTGGAAGAAGCTTGTACAGTTTGGGAAGGGGTTTTGATTGATCAAAAAGAAGAATCTACTTCAACCGATATGCCCTTAGGCACGGCCATACATAACATAGAAATCACACTGGGAAAGGGTGGACAATTAGCGAGAGCAGCGGGTGCTGTAGCGAAACTGATTGCAAAAGAGGGTAAATCGGCCACATTAAAATTACCATCTGGGGAGGTCCGTTTGATATCCAAAAACTGCTCAGCAACAGTCGGACAAGTGGGTAATGTTGGGGTGAACCAGAAAAGTTTGGGTAGAGCCGGATCTAAGTGTTGGCTAGGTAAGCGTCCTGTAGTAAGAGGAGTAGTTATGAACCCTGTAGACCACCCCCATGGGGGTGGTGAAGGGAGGGCCCCAATTGGTAGAAAAAAACCCACAACCCCTTGGGGTTATCCCGCGCTTGGAAAAAGAAGTCGAAAAAAGAATAAATATAGTGATAGTTTGATTCTTCGTCGCCGTAGTAAATAGGAGAATATTGAAAATAGAATATGTTTCCTCGTCTTTACAAAAAACAAAAAAAAGATAGGAGTAATTAACTGTGACACGTTCACTAAAAAAAAATCCTTTTGTAGCTAATCATTTATTGGGAAAAATTGCGAAGCTGAACATGAGGGCAGAAAAAGATACAATCGTAACTTGGTCCCGGGCATCTACCATTATACCCACAATGATCGGCCATACAATTGCTATTCATAATGGAAAGGAACATTTGCCTATTTATATAACAGATCGTATGGTAGGTCACAAATTGGGAGAATTTGCACCTACTCTGAATTTCCGGGGGCATGCGAGAAACGATAATAAATCTCGTCGTTAATGTTAATTAATTCAATTAATTTAATATGGGTGCTCATCGTTTATTGGCGGGAGGTGAACCTTATGATAAAGAGTGATCCGGATGTAGAAGTATACGCTTTAGGTCAACATATACGTATGTCTGCTCATAAAGCGCGAAGAGTAATTGATCAGATTCGTGGGCGTACCTACGAGGAAACACTTATGATACTAGAACTCATGCCTTATCGAGCATGTTATCCCATTTTTAAATTAGTTTATTCTGCAGCAGCAAATGCTAGTCACAATATGGGTTTCAACGAAACGGCTTTAATCATTAGTCAAGCCGAAGTTAATGAGGGTACTATCATGAAAAAGTTAAAACCCCGAGCTCGAGGACGTAGTTATCCGATAAAAAGACCCACCTGTCATATAACTATTGTATTGCAAGATATATCTAAAGCTAAAGATAAAAAATATTTCATATGGTTAAGAAAATATGGATGGGTATATAAAGATAAGTATACAGATATCAGAGAGAGGTATCTATATATGATGGATCATATGCTATATGGGGACAGAATGACATGGGCTCATAGAGAAATGATATGGCCTTATAGAGACAGCGAGGTGTTATGGGACAAAAAATAAATCCACTCGGTTTCAGACTTGGTACAACCCAAAGTCATCATTCTGTTTGGTTTGCACAACCAAAAAGTTATTCCGAAGGTCTCCAGGAAGATCAAAAAATACAGGATTGTATCAAGAATTATTTACAAAAAAATATGAAAATATCCTCTGGTGTCGAGGGAATTGCACGCATAAAGATTCAAAAAAGAATCGATCTGATCCAGGTCATAATATATATGGGATTCCCAAAATTGTTAATAGAGGGCAGCCCGCGAGGAATCGAAGAATTACAGAGCAATGTACAAAAAGAATTTCATTCTGTGAACCGAAAACTTAACATTGCTATCACAAGAGTTGCAAAACCTTATGGACAACCTAATATTCTTGCAGAATTTATAGCCGGACAATTAAAGAATAGAGTTTCATTTCGAAAGGCAATGAAAAAAGCTATTGAATTAACTGAACAAGCAGATACAAAAGGAATTCAAGTACAAATTGCAGGACGTATCGACGGAAAAGAAATTGCACGTGTCGAATGGATCAGAGAAGGTAGGGTTCCCCTACAAACCATTCGCGCTAAAATTGATTATTGTTCCTATACAGTTGGAACTATCTATGGGGCATTAGGAATCAAAATTTGGATATTTGCAGACGAGGAATAATGGTCAATGGTCCTTTCGTTGTCTTTCTGTTCCATCCATCCGGCAATTTAATAAAAAATCACAAACTCGTTTATTTTTTTCCGTTAAATCAAAAAAAAAATTAGAATTTTTCTTAATTCTTCTAATTCTATAGGGTTGAATAACAATTCGATTGACTCCATATAATTGCTATGCTTAGTGTGTGACTCGTTGGTTTTTTTATTTAGGGTTAGGTTAGGATTAAAAAACAAGGGACCGTCCCCTAGTATGAACTAATAACTAGATAACTAATAACCAGCTCATTGCTTCGTATTATCTGGATCCAAGGAAACAGTCACTATATGATGTATCGATCATATTGTTGTAGCGACTGAAATCTTTTTTACATAAAAGATAAGGTTGTGAAGCAACAACAAAGGGATATGGATAGATGGAGGGGTGAGAGAAAGAAAGAAAAAGAATAGCAATGATATATGATTCCAATATGTATGGTCTATGAACTATCTCATAAAAGGCAGTGTAATAAAGCATTAATACGTATTCGTCCATAATTAATATAATAATTAGATGAATCCAATTCATAAGAAAAATAAAAAGAATAAAGAGCATCGAGTCAATAAAGACTGAGGAGATTGATTCAGGAACAAATTTTATTAGGAGCTCCATTGCAGAGTTCGGGCCTAGCCATTAATCGAGAAGCGATGGGAACGACAGAACCCGTGACGTGACTGCGTAAGATTCCCTTGAAAACGAATCCTAATGATTCATTGGGTGGGATGGCGGAACGAGCCAAGAGCCAATTCATTTATTCTGATAGGTCATGGGCTGCCCCTACGAATGAAAGGTGATGTTGAAAGAGCAAATATTCGCCCGCGAAAGCCTTATTGGATTGCTAAGTTTTGGGCGATTCAATAAAGGTAAAAATGAAGATTCATTAATTATAAAAGACAATTACATTATATTTAATATTTACATTAGATAATATAATTAGATAATATAATAAAATAGATTTATAATTTTATATACGAGCAAGATATAAAAATTCCTACGTGACAGATTCGATCTCAAAAAATTCCATGATTCGGTGTATTATTCATGAAATACATATATATATATATATATATATATATATATGTAATATTATTGAATCGTTTCATTCGCGAGGAGCTGGATGAGAAGAAACTCTCATGTCCGGTTCTGCAGTAGAGATGGCATTGAGAAACAACCATCAACTATAACCCCAAAAGAACCAGATTTCGTAAACAACATAGAGGAAGAATGAAGGGAATATCTTATCGAGGCAATCGAATTTGTTTCGGTGGATACGCCCTTCAGGCACTTGAACCCGCTTGGATCACATCTAGACAAATAGAAGCGGGGCGACGAGCCATGACACGATATGCGCGTCGTGGTGGAAAAATATGGGTACGTATATTTCCAGACAAACCTGTTACAGTAAGGCCTACCGAAACACGTATGGGTTCGGGGAAAGGATCTCCCGAATATTGGGTATCGGTCGTTAAACCGGGTCGAATACTTTATGAAATGGGTGGAGTATCAGAAATTGTAGCCAGAGAAGCTATTTCTATAGCTGCGTCCAAAATGCCTATACGAACTCAATTCGTTATTGCAGGATAGGTATGTGTAACGAAAGGAAAGGGGCCCTTGTGATGAAAAAAACCGCAGTTTATTTATTTCTGGACAAACAATATTTCTTCTTTTTTTCTTCGCCCTTTGCATTGAAAGAAAAAAAAAAAAAAATAATGATATGATTCAACCTCAGACCTATCTAAATGTAGCGGACAACAGCGGGGCTAGAGAATTAATGTGTATTCGAATCATAGGAGCTAGTAATCGCCGATATGCTCATATTGGTGACGTTATTGTTGCTGTAATCAAAGAAGCAGTGCCCAATATGCCTCTACAAAGATCAGAAGTAATCAGAGCTGTAATTGTACGTACATGTAAAGAACTCAAACGCGACAATGGTATGATAATACAATATGATGACAATGCAGCAGTTGTCATTGATCAAGAAGGAAATCCAAAAGGAACTCGAGTTTTTGGTGCGATCGCTCGGGAATTGAGACAGTTGAATTTTACTAAAATAGTCTCATTAGCTCCTGAGGTATTATAAATACTAATAGATGAGAACATAATATAGTAGCGTATCTGAAATAGTATATAGTAGGGTATCTGAATTAGATTCAATTAATTAGTAGAATGCATTAGTAGATTGTTTCTCACGCATATACCTTTAATAATTCATAAAAATGAATAAAACATAAAAAAAGAATAAAAAAGCAGAGCATGTTGATTATATAAAAACTCGGAGGCACCAATAATTATAGTTCATCATGGGTAGGGACACTATTGCCGAAATAATAACTTCTATACGAAATGCTGACATGGATAAAAAAGGAACGGTTCGAATAGCATCTACAAATATCACCGAAAACATTGTTAAAATACTTCTACGAGAAGGCTTTATCGAAAATGTGAGAAAACATCGAGCAAGCAAGCAATATTTCTTGGTTTCAACTCTGCGACATAGAAGGAATAGAAAAGGACCATATAGAACTGTTTTAAAACGTATCAGCCGACCCGGCCTACGAATCTATTCCAACCATCAACGAATTCCTAGGATTTTAGGAGGAATGGGTATTGTAATTATTTCTACTTCTCGAGGTATAATGACAGATCGAGAGGCTCGACTAGAAGGAATCGGAGGAGAAATTTTGTGTTATATATGGTGATCTTTCTGGTATCCGAATTGCATCCGTAACTTCCTATTTGTTTTGTGAAAAAAAAGAGGGTTGTCTAATATCACTCCTCCTCCATTAGTTGATAATTCAAGGGGGTTACCTGGAATGAAAGAACAAAAATGGATTCATGAAGGTTTAATTACTGAATCACTTCCCAATGGTATGTTTCGGGTTCGTTTAGATAATGAAGATCTGATTCTAGGTTATGTTTCGGGAAGGATCCGACGCAGTTTTATACGGATACTGCCAGGCGATAGAGTCAAAATTGAAGTAAGTCGTTATGATTCAACCAGGGGACGCATAATTTATAGACTCCGCAACAAAGATTTGAACGATTAAATTAAGTGGCTTTTTCAATATTCCTCTCGTGCAGATACAATTGGAGGTTCAAAATTTCAAGAGACTTATTTTCTTCCAAGAAAAAGATTCGGAGCTAAGGTTAAAGGAATGACAAATATGAAAATAAGGGCTTCCGTTCGTAAAATTTGTGAAAAATGTCGACTGATCCGTAGGCGGGGACGAATTCTAGTAATTTGTTCCAACCCCAGGCATAAACAGAGACAGGGATAATCTTTCTTAAAAAGGGACGCTCAAAAGGACCCAATACACAACACAAATAAAGTAAAGGATTTGTTTTGATAAGAATTAAGATATATCTGTATATAATTAGAGTAAGAATTAGAGAAAGGATAAAATATGACAAAAACTATATCAAGAATTGGCTCACGTAAGAATGGACGCCGAATACCAAAAGGAGTTATTCATGTTCAAGCAAGTTTCAACAATACCATTGTAACAGTTACAGATATACGGGGTCGGGTGGTTTCTTGGTCCTCCGCCGGTACTTGTGGCTTCAGGGGCACAAGAAGAGGAACGCCATTTGCTGCTCAAACCGCAGCCGCAAATGTGATTCGTACAGTAGTGGATCAGGGTATGCAACGAGCAGAAGTCATGATAAAAGGACCGGGTCTTGGAAGAGATGCAGCATTACGCGCCATTCGGAGAAGTGGTATACTATTAAGTTTTGTCAAAGACGTAACCCCTATGCCACATAATGGATGTAGGCCTCCTAAAAAAAGGCGTGTATAGAAATAAGAATTGAACGGATTTCAAGAGAAATAAATGATTCAATGATCTGATCAAATAATATTACTATGCTTCGAGAGGAAATAGCAGTATCTACTCGGACACTACAGTGGAAGTGTGTTGAATCAAGAGCAGACAGTAAACGCCTTTATTATGGACGTTTTATTCTATCTCCACTTATGAAAGGTCAAGCTGATACAATAGGCATCGCGATGCGAAGAGCTTTGCTTGGAGAAATAGAAGGAACATGTATCACATGCGCAAAATCTGAAAAGATACCACATGAATATTCTACTATAGTAGGCATTGAAGAATCAGTACATGAAATTTTAATGAATTTGAAAGAAATTGTATTGAGAAGTAATCTGTATGGAACTCGCGAAGCATCCATTTGCATCAAGGGTCCTGGATATGTAACTGCTCAAGACATCATCTCACCGCCTTCTGTGGAAATAGTTGATACTACACAGCATATAGCTAGTCTGACAGAACCAATTGATTTGTTTATTGGATTACAAATCGATAGGAATCGCGGATATCGTATGAAAACACCCAATAACACTCAAAAAGGAAGTTATCCTATAGATGCTGTATTCATGCCTGTTCGAAATGCAAATCATAGTATTCATTCTTATGTGAATGGGAATGAAAAACAAGAGATACTTTTTCTCGAAATATGGACGAATGGAAGTTTAACTCCTAAAGAAGCACTTTACGAAGCCTCCCGTAATTTGATTTATTTATTTATTCCTTTTCTACATGCGGAAGAACAAGACACAATTTTAGAGGACAATCAAAATAGGGTTACTTTACCTTTTTTTACTTTTCATGATGGATTGGATAAACTAAGCAAAAACAAAAAAGAAATCCAATTTAAATGTATTTTTATTGACCAATCAGAATTGCCTTCCAGGACCTATAATTGCCTCAAAAGGTCCAATATACATACATTATTAGACCTTTTGAATAAGAGTCAAGAAGATCTTATTAAAATTGAACATTTTCGCACAGAAGATGTAAGACAGATATTGGGCATTCTACAAAAACAGTTCGTAATTGATTTACCTAGGAATACATTTTTTATTTAAAATACATTGGAATTTTTTCCTCTTTTTTTATTGTTTGAATTTAATTTATTTTTCTAAAATATATTGTT